ATATTCTTCCTCGAATCTTTCATTTAGAGGTAAAGGATTCAAATGAAATCCTTTTAAGAAATAAAGTTTTTGATCAGAATATGAATGAAACTGAAGAACCCCTTAACTATTAAGAGGATTAATAGAACGAATCGCACTTTTACCACTAAACTATACCCGCTACAATACGATTATTGTATAGAAATGGGACTTTTGTCGAACAAGGGAATCGGACGTAATCAATATAGGACAGAAATAAAAAAAATCATGAAATGCAAATTAGAGCTTAGAGTATTGACGTGTTTGTTAGGAGTCCTAATGAAATTAGGAAAAGAGGACTTATTTTGTTTAAAAATAAAAAACGAAATTGAATAACTAAATAAAATAACAAATTTGGTTCTTGAAGGAGTTTTGACAGATACGGCTCGACAAAACAATTTAAGCCCTAACATAAAATGCATTGTGCAAAAAAAAATACGTCGTTCTGTTTTTCCCTTTTTTCGAGTATCCAGCAAAAGTAAATTAAATAAAAAAAAAGAAGAAGAAACAAAAGAATAATAAAGAATAAGAAATGACACTTTGATTCCATCTAAATCATTTTTTTTATGATTTGGCGGTATGGTTCATTGGAACAAAAAAAGGCCCGGCTGGGTACTGACCAGACCAGGCCGTGAAAATAAAAAAAAAGGGCCTTTTGTAATTTTGTAAAGAGATATTCTTTATTTTTTTCTATTTTGATTCGAGATATCTCTTTCGAGGCCATTCTTTATTTTCATTTTTCATTTTATAGAAATAAAAAATGGAATTCCCGATAAAAGTTGTATCCATCTGTATAATACAATACAAAATACAATAAAAAAATATAGAAGCTATATAATAAAGTTAAAGTAAAGAAGGGCCTTTTTTTCAAGCATTATCTTTTGTGTAATGTAACATAGTAATTATTATTATTTTTTTTTTCAATTAGGAGAGATGGCTGAGTGGATTAAAGCGTCGGATTGCTAATCCGTTGTACGAGCTATTCGTACCGAGGGTTCGAATCCCTCTCTTTCCGTTTCCGTCGCTGACTGGGTATCTTTCAAATTCGAATTTAGCGAACCCTTTTGCTTTTTTTTTTTATTTGACTAGTTAAAGATGTAGAATAGATAAAATCAAATCCTAAAAACATTTCTAAGAATAAAGTAAAGAAAAATTTCTTATTTTTTAGTCTTCACGTCCAGGATTACGCCCTGGATCATTAGATAGGAACCCGAAGATGAAGAGAGAAACAAAGAATATAACTATGGTGTAAACAAAGAGTTTGAGAGTAAGCATTACACAATCTCCAAATTTTTTTTTGGGGGGGGGGGAAAGAGAATAGATTCTCTATTTTTATACTACATATCCTATTTTGACACCAAGAAATGAAACGGTTTTTCAAATTGATAGAAATACAAAAGAGTTTTTATTTTTCGAAATTAACACAATTCGACTTCGATATTGTGGCGGACTCTAATAGGGTCTTTCAGTGAAAAAAAAAAGGGGTCAGAATCGTGAAATGGGGAAATCTAAATTTATCGTGTCTGCCCAAGAATTTTACTGTTTTACTTGAGGGTTCATTCAAATTGGAAGACTCATCTGGTCTTATCAATTGTTAGAATTTTTTTTTCTCGAGCTTGAATAAATCATGAATTTTTCTCGGACACGATTAACGATCTTATCGAAAACTTACAGCAGCTTGCCAAACAAAGGCTAAGAGAAAAAAGAGAAGAGGTATTACTGGCATAACATCTACAATTGGATTCAAAAAAGCGTACGCCTCGGGTAATTTGCCGAATAAAAAACTACTCGAATAAAGGGCAGAATTAAGAAAGATATAGATCAAACTAAAGGTATTAAGCATAACAAACATTTTGTTCTTGGAGATAATTGTATTTTGATTGAGTTAAAAATATGTTATTGATATAAGCTAAAAATGACGAAAAGAAAGTAAGGTAGACAAAAAAAAAATACTTCTTTGAACCGAACCAATCAAAACAAAAATCCTTCAATTCTCACAAGAGAATAGAAGAAATCATACTTTCATACAATATCTTAATTGAATTCTATGTAATGATCAATAAATGGAGTTTAATTCTGCATCTACTTGTGTCAAAATCTTAAAAAAAAGAATCTACTTTATTCCGTAGAGATTTGGCCGGGAATTGACGAACAACCAATATTAGTGTTTATTAGTATCGAATAGAAAAGAAATTCAAATGGGGCGTGGCCAAGCGGTAAGGCAACGGGTTTTGGTCCCGCTATTCGGAGGTTCGAATCCTTCCGTCCCAGAGCGACCTCTTATATATATCCGAATATCAGACTCCAAATTACTTTTTTGAGCAACCTCTCTTTCAGAGTATAATTTTTTTAAGAGTCTAATTTTTGATAAAATGGACTTCTTGTTTCGAATTTTCAAAACTCTTCTCTGAATAAGATGTTTTTTCATAAATTGAATCGAGTTCAAATAATACGAAAATAAAACGGAATCCATTTGTGATCCAAGTAAGATGGCAACATAGATCACAAGAGTTTGAATTCAAAAAAAGTCGGATGGGCCCTCCCCCTCCCTTTCACTTTGATATGTAAGTGAGTGGCTTAAAAAATCCTTACATACCCTACCCCCGTGAATTTGCAAGGATACATTCTAAATCGAAATGCGAAAACCTCTATCTTTCTCTCTATCTTTCTTATATTTTTTTTTTAATAAGACAGCCCCGATTTTTTATTTCATTTCTTGAAATCGAAACAAGAGGGTATTCGTGGTACTGTTTGAATTCAATCAATGGAATTAAGTTTCTAAGACCGGTTTAGGGGAAAAGAGCAATTATAGTAAAGAATGATGTAATCTGGACCCTTTTGTCTTTTTATCTATACAAAAGAGTCTAGCCTCCCGTATCAAATAGGATCCTATTTTTATTTATGATTAATCATCCCCCAGAATGAATTGGGAGTGGGGTCCATACGAGTTAGTGAGCAATGTAAGATCTCATAATCAATCGAGTTTCATATGGGTGAATTTTCTTTGAGCTGGAGGTATTTGATGTTTTGCTCTAATTAATAATTGGAAATGTATTTAATCATAATTAATAATTGAGACGGGGTCCATTCATATATCTTCATCCTCTATATTTACTTTTTACTTTATTTTCTTTTTATTTTTATTCGTGTTCTTTTTTGTTTTATTTAGAAATAAAAAGAAATATTGCATTCATGCAATAAAATTAAAATAGAGGGTGAAATTAAATTCTTACTGAGGCTTCTTCCTCATAAATTAACTAACTATTCCTTTCATATCGAAGGAAAATGGACTGGGTATTGACCGAAGCAATGACTATTCATGATTCCATAATTGAATCAATTACATACCGGTTCAAAACTAGAAAAATGTTATGGTAAAACTTCGTTTGAAACGATGTGGTAGAAAGCAACGTGCGACTTGAAGGACACGATCCGCTGTGGATTTTTTTTTATCCGCCATTTTAGATTGTAGATTATCTAGAAATGAATGGGCTCTTGGCTCGACATACTTTGTTCTGTTCTACTAGAATTCTCGTTTTTTGTTGGGGTGTAGTGTAAATAGGACATGATGGAGCTTGAGTAGAAAGTATTTGTTCATTTCGCAGGGGCAAGGATCTAGGGTTAATACCAATCAATAAGTTGTAACAAACTTCGTAAGTATATTTTCGATATATAAATCGAAAGAATCCGATTCGAGCAATTTTGAAATCCAAAACGACAATTTGTTGGAATTGGTAAAACTCTTTCGATGAAAAGTGTATCATGCAGGAATCAATTGTTCGTATGATTCTTTGATAGAAAAAAATCGCAAAAAGGGGTGTGTTGCCGCCATTTTTGAAAACGAAAGATCACCGAAGTAATGTCTAAACCCAATGATTCAAGGCAAAGATAAAAAGGATCCTGTAACAAGGAAATACCGTTTCAATTGTCTCAACAATTAGATCAGAATGGGAATTAAGAATCAAAAAATTGATTCGAAACGAGACAAAAAAAAGGGGTTAGAGACCACTCAAAAAAAGAAATCCCTAAAGATTTTCTTTTGGGCTATTTAAAAGTTATCCAACTTGAGTTATGAGAGTACGAATGCTTTTTTTTTTCGAAAAAGAAGGACTTAAATCACACAATTTCTAATCATTTTTTCTCGAGCCGTACGAGGAGAAAACTTCTTATACGTTTCTAGGGGGGGTATTGTTCATCTACATCTATCCCAATGAGCTGTTTATCGAATCGTTGCAATCGATGCTCGATCCCGAAGAGAGGGAAGAGATCTTCGGAAAGTGGGTTTTTATGATCCGATAAATAATCAAACCCATTTAAATCTTCCTGCTATTTTCGATTTCCTTGACAAGGGCGCTCAACCTACAGGAACGGTTCATGATATTTCAAAGAAGGCTGGGGTTTTTAAGGAACTTCATCTTAATTAAACGCAATTGCATCGAGGGTATAGAATAAAAAAAGAGGGTGTGGATGACTCCTATATAGTTTTGTATAACTTTTTCTTTACTACTCCCCCCTTTTTTATTCTATTCATACCCACTTTTTATTCCTATTTAATATTGCTCCCATAAAGTATCATGTTCTGTAAGTATAAGGACAAAAAAAATAAGCAGAAGAACAAAAATCAATTTTATTGCTAGAATTTTATTGATATAAGCTGCATATAAAAAAGATCAAATGAATACAACGAACTAATTTGATCGAGAAATCGAAAATTTACATTACTCGCAATCGAAACGGGGCGTTTTATAGTTTGTCGTTGTAAATTTATTAACAAATCACAAAACAAGGGATTCAACTTGTTTATTTTACTTATATTGATTGATTGAATCAATGTCAACCCGAGATTTCTTTTTTTTTTTATTCTTTCAGCTATAGCTATGTATCCATTTGTATTTATGTATAGTAAATATGTAGTGCAAATCTAACGCAAGTTCTTTCTTTTTCTTTTCGATTTTTTTTTTAAATTAGCATTTCTATATTAT